TTAAGTCCATTCCAGTTTTGGAAAGATGAATAAAAAGGTTTATATAAAAAAGCCGCTATAAATATTCCAAAAAACGTTATACTAACTGAAAAAGTTGCATTTGGCAAAAATTCATACCAATCAAAAAAATGATTTGAATTTTGATGTAAAAGATTTATAGACGGAGTTAACAATTTTGCTAAGATATCCAAATTGTTTCCTTCTTGATTAAAGGGAATTCCTATGGCTCCAACAAACAAAGGAAATAAGACTAATATAAGCATAGAGAATAGCATAGTATTGTCCGATTCATGGGGATAAAAAAAAGTCTTTGTAGGACCAAAAGGAAAAATAGTAAGAAAAGGCATTTTTGTTACATGAGTATCCATTCGGTATGTTTTCTTCGAAAAAAAAGAAGTCCTTTCCCTTTCATTATTATTTATTTTTAATAAAGCAACTAAAGGAAAACTTTTTTTAATTGATTTTGGCTCTTCTTTACCCCATAGAGATATTGAATAGAAGGAATTTCCTTTTTTGCCACTGTAATTTTGAAAACGAACGTTTAAATGTCCTTCAAAAGTAAGTAAATAAATCCGAAACATATAAAATGCAGTTAATCCGGCTGTGAAAGAAGCAATTATTGCGAAAATCGGTGAATATAACCAACTATCATTAAGAATTTCATCTTTGGACCAAAAACAAGCAAGAGGTGGAATACCACAAAGAGAAAGTGTACCTAATAAAAAAGCAGTTTTTGTAATTGGCACGTGCTTTCTTAACCCGCCCATAAGAGCCATATTCTGGCTTTTATCTGGAGCGTATCCAACAAGAGCTTCCATTGAATGAATAATTGATCCGGATCCTAAAAACAACAAGGCTTTCGAATAAGCATGAGTAATCAAATGAAATAAAGCGGCTCGATAAGACCCCATACCTAGAGCTAACATCATATAACCCAATTGAGACATTGTAGAATAGGCTAAACCTTTCTTAATATCTTTTTGAGCAAGAGCTAAAGTGGCTCCTAATAATACTGTTATTATACCTATAAAAGATATTAGATTCATTATGTATGGTATCGCTATGAAAAGTGGAAGAAGACGAGCTACAAGAAAAATTCCCGCTGCTACCATAGTAGCGGCGTGGATAAGAGCCGAAATAGGAGTAGGACCCTCCATGGCATCAGGTAACCATACATGAAGGGGAAATTGTGCGGATTTAGCAACTGCGCCGCCAAATAATAGAAAGGCACACAAAGTAACAAATAAAAAGTTAACCTCCTTATTATAAATCAAGTTATTGAATATTTCGAACAAATCCCGAAATTCGAAACTACCCGTTGTCCAATAAAGACCTAAGATTCCTAATAATAAACCAAAATCCCCTACACGATTAGTTACAAAGGCTTTTTGACAAGCACTTGCCGCACTAGGTCGTGTGAACCAAAACCCTATTAATAGATAAGAACACATCCCAACCAATTCCCAAAAAATATAAATTTGTATCAAATTCGAACTTGTAACTAATCCCAACATTGAAGTATTGAAAAAACTCATATAAGCAAAAAATCTCAAATATCCTTGATCATGAGACATATAATTGTCGCTATAAAAAAGAACCAGAATTCCAACTGTGGTGATTAATATTGACATAATAGAAGTAAGCGGATCAATAAAGTGTCCGAACTCGAAAGAAAAATCATTATTGATGGTCAAAGACCATATGTATTGATAGATAGAACTCCTATTTATTTGCTGAATAGATAGATCGACCGAAAAAATCATAACTATACTTAACAAAAAAATACTAGGAAAAGCCCAAATACGGCGAAGATTTTTTGTTGCCGTTGGAAAAAGTAAAAGTCCCACTCCTATTAACATAGGAACTGGAAGCGGAACGAAAGGTATGATCCAAGAATATTGATATGTATGTTCCATAAAAATAATAATTTTTTTATTCTTAATTAATTGTTTCTGATTCACCGGTTCTTATCTCTTTTAAAAGAGATTACTAAAGTATTAAAAAAGCAACTGAAACTAAAATGGGATTTTCTATTCGTAGTTAGTTTGAACCTTTCTCAACTACTTCAAAAATTTTCAAAGTTCAAAATAACGAATTATTTTATACATTTTATACTAAGTTTATACTAAGTAAGATTTTTAGGAAAACGTAGCAGCAAATTCCAATTTCCATTATTATTCCCTATTACAAAAATTTATGGACATATATCAAGACTAAAAAATTGGACAAAAAAAAGAAGTACTTTATTTTGATATCAATCATCGGATGTCCCATAACTTTGCCTAATAAAAAAAGAACTAGGTATTTTTGTTTGTTTATTCAGAATAATTAACGAGTTTAATTCGGGACTGATTGATTATGTTCTATTCTAATAAATGGCATTTAATAACCAATTACTAGAAAAGAAAAAAGAAAAAGATTCAAGTTTTTTATTAGGTAGGTAAGGGTTCTTAAGCTTGTTCGATATGTATTTTTTATGTACAAATGTAACATCCCAAAAAGAGACAGAGATAGAAAGGTATCGCAAATAACTCCGAAATACAAATTATTTTGCCTCAGATATTGTATGGAATAGGAATTGAAAAAAAAAAAAAAAAGATTTGTTTTAAACAATAGATGTCTTTCACATCCAATTTTTGCAATGAATAACTTTTTATTTTTTGAATGGCAGTTCCAAAAAAACGTAGTTCTATATTAAAAAAACGTATTCGTAAAAATATTTGGAAAAAAGGGGGGTATTGGGCGGCGCTGAAAGCTTTTTCGTTAGCGAAATCCCTTTCGACCGGGAATTCAAAAAGTTTTTTGTACGACAAATAATTAATAAAACGTTGGAATAATTGGAATCTGCATCCACCCGACTCCAAAAACGAGCCGATTTAGTTTCGAATTTAGATTCAACTTTTTAATATAGAATAGAAAAATAGAAGTAAAAAAAAAATAGAAAAAGTAAGTAATAAATAATGATTTCAATTCCCTACTCTTTTGAACCAATAGATTTGGCTACTGAATTGGTACTTTTTTTTTTATTTGAAAAAAAAAAAAGAATAAAAAATTGAGGGTTTTGCCTTTATTTGTATTTGAATACGCTTTTCATTCCCGGGATGGGGATTCTTAATTTCCCCATCACCCACCCACTTATAAATAAGACAATAATAAAGGTTTTGTTTTGTCTTTTCTTTTTTTTTTCTTTTCTATTTGTCCTTTTCTATTTCAATTTATGCTATTCTATAGCATAAATTGAAATCTTTAGACAAAAGCAATGAGTTGTTGAAACTAATTTTGAATTATACTTTTTTTTTTAACTTTCTGAATCATCACTCCAAGTGAGAATGAGAACAGCGTCTTTCGCCATTTCGGCGTATTTCTAATTTCTATACGAATAGTATGCAATTTATAAGTAATAAAAAAATCCTATGTTTGAAAGGGAGGATCAATCTAAAAATATCGATTTTTAGAATTCGGATTTAGAAATAAATTTTTGAAGTAGGACAATAGAAATCGAAATTCTTTTATATAATATGTCTAGCTCAATACCTAATTGGTTTGATAAACCCTAAGACAAATTCATACTGAAAAAAACCTAACGATTATCACAAGACAAAAGTTATGCAAATTAAATAAAATTTTTTGAATTATTGGATATTATGCTTAAATTGTGATCGTGATCCATAAAAAAGAAAAAGAATACGTTATTGTTAAGTTAAATAAAACTGAAACCTTAAATAACTAAATAAAACGATAAAAAAGAGACTGTTTCAATAGAGATTGAAACAGGTTTTTATTCATCAATTGAATGTTTCCTAAAAATAAAAAGTATTTCATTGAAACTTTCTCTTTCAATCTCGACGATTAAATAAAAATAAGTTATTATTATTTCTAGCAAGCCGCTATGGTGAAATCGGTAGACACGCTGCTCTTAGGAAGCAGTGCTAGAGCATCTCGGTTCGAATCCGAGTGGCGGCATAACATCTTCTAAAAGATATATAAAAGCCCTATAATGAATTGAATTTCCGATTTCCATTCCGTATACTCGAGAGACTTTCACTTTTTACTTTTAATTTCATTTTTTATTTATGATATTTTCAACTTTAGAACATATATTAACTCATATATCATTTTCGGTCATTTTAATTGGAATTACAATTAATTTAATAACCTTATTAGTCGATGAAATCGTAGGACTATATGATTCATCAGAAAAGGGGATGATAGCTACCCTTTTCTGTCTAACAGGATTATTAGTAATTCGTTGGATTTATTCGGGGCATTTCCCATTAAGTGATTTATATGAATCATTAATCTTTCTGTCATGGAGTTTCTCCATTATTCATAGGATTTTAAAACATAAAAATCATTTAAGCGCAATAACCGCGCCAAGTGCTATTTTTACCCAAGGCTTTGCAACTTCGTGTTTGTTAACCAAAATGCATCAATCCGGAATATTAGTGCCCGCTCTACAAGTTCAGTGGTTAATGATGCACGTAAGTATGATGGTATTCGGCTATGCAGCTCTTTTATGCGGATCATTATTATCCACAGCTCTTCTAGTCATTACATTTCGAAAAGTGATAAGGATTTTTGGTAAAAGCAATAAATTATTAAATGGAACTGTAACTGAGTCATTTTCCTTCGGTGAAATACAATACATGAATGCAAAAACCAATGTTTTACTAAATACTTATTTTTTTTCTGCTAGAAATTATTACAGGTATCAATTGATTCAACAATTGGATCATTGGAGTTATCATATTATTAGTCTAGGATTTATCTGTTTAACCATAGGTATTCTTTCAGGCGCAGTATGGGCTAATGAGGCATGGGGATCATATTGGAATTGGGATCCAAAGGAAACTTGGGCATTTATTACTTGGACTATATTCGGGATTTATTTCCATACTCGAACAAATAAAAAATCGGAAGGTTTTAATTCCGCAATTGTGGCTTCTATGGGCTTTGTTATAATTTGGATATGTTATTTCGGGGTCAATCTATTAGGAATAGGGTTACATAGTTATGGTTCATTTAATTAACAATTCACATCTAATTGAATTGGAAATTGAAGAAAAGAAAGGGCCTGATGAAGACAAACATAGGATAGCGCATATATATAAACGAAACTGAGTGGAAACCGCCGAGAACCTTTTGAATCAAGTAGTGGAGTGATTCAAAAGGTTCTCACAAACGCCAAAGGGGTTTGGTTACAATTCAAATTTATTTTTTCTTTTTTTATTCATGAAAATTCTCTATAAAAAAATTAGATAGAATAGCTTCGACCTTGTCCACTGATAGTGACAGAACGAAATCCGGATAAATACCAATACCAAGTACGGGTAGAAGAATAGAGATCAAAACAAATAATTCCCGTGGTCCAGAATCAAAAAAATAAGAGTTTACACCATTAAATAGCTTGTACCCATAAAACATTTGCCGTAACATAGATAATGAATAAATAGGAGTTAATATCATTCCAATTGCCATTACAAAAGTAATCAGTATTTTTGCTATTAAAAGATATTTTTGGCTAGTAATTATTCCAAAAAATACTATCAATTCCGCAACAAAACCACTCATGCCCGGTAATGCAAGGGAAGCCATTGATAAGATACTAAATAGCGTGAATATCTTTGGAATTGGTATAGCCAGCCCGCCCATTTCGTCGAGATAACCATGGCGTATTCTATCATAACTCGTTCCTGCTAAGAAAAAAAGTGCAGCGCTAATAAACCCATGAGAAATTATTTGTAAAATGGCTCCGCTGAGTCCTGTATCAGTTATCGAGCCAATTCCTATAATTATGAAACCCATATGAGATACAGAGGAATAGGCGATTCTTTTTTTTAAATTGCGTTGGCCAGGAGATGTTAAAGCTGCATAAATTATTTGCATTGTACCTACTATGATTAACCAGGGAGAAAATAGAGAATGAGCGTGCGGTAATAGTTCCATATTGATCCGAACCAAGCCATATGCTCCCATTTTTAATAAGATTCCGGCCAGAAGCATACAAGTACTGTAATGGGCCTCCCCATGGGTGTCTGGTAACCATGTATGTAAGGGTATAATCGGTGATTTGACAGCAAAAGCAATAAGAAATCCAATATAGAATAGTATTTCCAGTGCCACGGGATACGATCGATTAGCTAATATTTCCAAATTTAATGTTGGTTCATTGGAACCATATAAACCGATACCCAAAACTCCTATTAATAGAAAAACGGAACCCCCTGCAGTGTACAAAATAAACTTTGTAGCTGAATAAAGACGTTTCTTTCCACCCCATGCTGATAGAAGTAGATAAACAGGAATTAATTCGAATTCCCACATGATGAAAAAAAGTAAAAGGTCACGAGAAGCAAATGATCCTATTTGACCGCTATACATTGCTAACATCAGGAAATAGAATAATCGGGAATTCCGAGTAACTGGCCAAGCCGCTAACGTAGCTAAAGTGGTGATAAATCCCGTCAATAAAATGGGTCCTAGGGAAAGTCCATCTATTCCCAATCTCCAGTAAAAACCAAAAAAATCGATCCATTTATAATCCTCTGCGAGTTGTATTAATGGATCGTCCAATTCGAAATGATAACAGAAGGCATAGGTCGTTAGAAGGAGTTCTAGCACGCATATATATATAGTATACCCCCTAGTCACCTTATTTCCTCTATGAGGGAGAAAGAAAATGAAAAAACCCGTGGCTATCGGAAAAACTACAATTATTGTTAACCAAGGAAAAAAGTTCGTGGTAAAGGCAAGATACACTTGAACCAGACAAAACCGTTCTCGAAAAAAAAAAATTAAGAATATATATTCTTAATTTTTTTTTCGAGTACGGGTTTTTGTCGGTAATCAGTAAGTAAAAAAAAATGTATTCAAAATAGATTCAAGTGGGGTTTTGGGGAACGTATCAATATCAATAAGCTAGACCCATGCTTCGAGTTGTTTCATGCCATAAATAAACTCGAACACTCAAGAAATCCGTTGGACAGGCGGATTCACATCTCTTACAACCAACACAATCCTCCGTTCTTGGAGCAGAAGCAATTTGTTTAGCTTTACATCCGTCCCAAGGTATCATTTCTAATACATCCGTGGGACATGCTCGGACACATTGAGTACACCCTATACATGTATCATAAATCTTTACTGAATGTGACATTGAATCTATCAATTTCTGAATTCATAAATTTTGATCTAGTAATTTTGGAAATGAATCATATATTGAAACACCGGATCAATCAACGATTTACCAGAATTTTGGAATCAATCCATTTCTGGATCAACTGATAAGAGGGAACAAAGATACTTTGATTTTTTACGTTTTCGCCAATATGATCGAGGTTAGGACGTATTATAGATGCTAATTCGAATTTATGAATATTCTGATTTTGAAATACTATTTTATTTATTCAACAAAGTCGATTGATTGATACGAATCGATTTTCTGTTACGATAAATTGACGAAACAATAGCTGATCCGATAGCTGCTTCAGCGGCTGCAATAGCTATAACAAAAATTGAGAAAATATCTCCTTTTAATTGCCTACTATCAAAAAAGTCGGAAAATGTTACAAAATTTATATTAACCGCATTTAGTATAAGTTCAAGACACATCAGGGCCCGGACAATATTTCGGCTCGTGATCAATCCATAGATACCAATAGAAAATAAATAAGCACTCAAAATAAGTACATGCTCGAGCATCATTGACCAACTCCGTACCGATTTCGATTCATTTCAATATGAACAATAAGTCAAGTGATTTGATTGCTTATAATCTAACAAGTATAGAACAAAAGAATATATTGCTAATAGATCGAATCAATAAACTTCTATTTGATTTATACATGAAACAGTATTCAAATAGAATTGCAGGCAAATAGATGTGATAACACAGAAAAGTTGAATTTGGATTGCTGTTGCTAGTTATAAAGATTTTTTACTGACGAGCTACGGCAATTGCACCTATCAAAGCAACTAAAAGAATTATCGAAATGAGTTCAAATGGAAGAAAAAAGTCGGTTGATAAATGAATTCCAATTTGTTGACTATTACTTATCAAATCTTGCTCTATAATCTGGTTGGATCGTATAGTCCAAATAATCCCGTACCACGACGTATCTAGAATAGTAGTGAGTAAGGACAAAAAAATACTTGTACAAACCAGAGAAGTAACTCCATCCCCAATAGTCCAAAGATTCAAATGAAAATCGTTGGAATAGTCTGAACCATTCATGAACATTACAGCAAATATGATTAAAACATTTACAGCTCCTACATAAATAAGGAGCTGTGCAGCAGCTACAAAAGGCGAATTTGATAGAATATAGAATAAGGATATACAAATAAGAACGAATCCCAATGAAAAGGCAGAATAAATCGGGTTGGTAAGTAATACCACTCCCAGACCTCCTAATATAAGACCCGATCCTAGAAAAACTAAAAGAAAATCATGTATTGGTCCAGCCAAATCCATTATATTAAAATAAGAGATAAATAAATCGAAATGTTTTTTCATGACCTTATTGAACCGACCAGGCAATTTTTTTTTATGAGGCATTCCCGATTGAATTCAATTTAAATCTAATAGGTGTGAATTGATGTGGGTACAGTTATTGGATCAATTTCGTTCTTTTCTTTATTGGAAATGGCAGTTGGAAATTGAAAGTCTATATTTCGAAAAAATTGTGGATATAGTAACAGACTTTCAATACAAATTAATTTGTACTTCTCATAATCCAATCTATAGTTGGGATTTGTACCAAACAAAGAGAAAGACCTTATTCCTTTATACCAACACGGAACCCTAGTAATTTCCAATAATAAAGAATAAAGAGATTTACCCGTTTTTTCTTTGAGACGAATTCAAAACTGTTCGAATTGTAAAATCGTCAATTACTGACATTGGTAAACGACCTAAGGCAATTTGATTGTAATTCAATTCGTGACGGTCGTAAGTAGCAAGTTCATATTCTTCAGTCATTGATAAACAATTTGTTGGACAATACTCAACACAGTTACCACAAAAAATACAAATTCCGAAATCAATACTGTAATTAAGCAATCGTTTCTTTCGAATATCAGTTTCCAATTTCCAATCAACAACAGGCAGATCTATAGGACATACACGAACACATACTTCACAAGCAATACATTTATCAAATTCAAAATGGATTCGACCGCGGAAACGCTCCGATGTTATTAATTTTTCATAAGGATATTGAATAGTTACAGGGAAACGATTTGCTTGGGATAAGGTAATCATGAAACTTTGACCAATGTACCTTGCAGCTCGTACTGTTTGTTGACCATAATTCATGAACCCAGTTACCATAGGGAACATATCGGGAATATCTATGAATAAATTTTTTCTTTCTCTTGTTTGAGGTAAGCCGTGAATATAGTATCCCCCTTTTTTTGTTTACAGTGAAAGGAGTTGGGAAGAGGTTGTTAATAATAGATTACCGAGAGAAATAGGTAAAAGAAATTTCCAGCCAAGATTTAATAATTGGTCCATTCTTAGTCTAGGTAAAGTCCATCTTGTTGTGATAGAAATGAATAAGAACAAATAAGTTTTAGCTAATGTAATAAAGATACCAATTGTCGTTCCAAAGATTCCATCCGCTTTATTTATTTCAAATAACTCAGGAACAAATATGTACGGAATTGAAAGATTCCAACCGCCCAAGTAAAGAACTGTTACAAATAATGAGGAAACTAATAAATTTAGATAGGAAGCAACGTAAAATAAACCAAATTTGATCCCCGAATATTCGGTTTGATAGCCTGCTACTAATTCTTCTTCTGCTTCTGGTAAATCAAAAGGTAATCTTTCGCATTCTGCTAGGGAAGAAATTAGAAAAACGATAAACCCTATAGGTTGACGCCACAAATTCCACCCCCAAAAACCATATTTTGATTGCGCCCCGACTATATCAACTGTACTTGAACTATTAGATAATCATAGTCGGTGATAACATTACTGTTCCCATCGCTATTCCAAAACCGTACATGAGATTTTCACCTCATACGGCTCCTCAGGGCCACAAATAAATGTAAGGACCGGGCAAGTATTCGTTATCTTGATATGGTTATAGCATAGATAGACTCGTGGAAGGTCCCCAATTATACCAATGGAATTCCGTCTGCTATAAGAATAAATCAAAAAGCATTTCTGAATTGATCTCATCCTTCAACTTTTTTGGGGTGAGTAATAACTTAATAAATCCTTCAATAAAATACTCTTTGTAGAAATATCTATTGATATTTCGAGCCATCATTTTATTTTGATTACAAAAAAAAAAGAATTAGACATTCCATTAGTTCATGAATCATGACACAATTTTTCTTTCTATGAAGATAGGAAAGAAATAAGAAAAAAAATAGCTTTTCTTTTTATTGTAATTTTATTTTTTTTTTTTCTATTTTTTTTGTTCCTCTTCTTCTTTCTGAGAAAAAGGGGGCCTCAAAAAAGTAAAGGATTATTTCGTTCCTGATAGTAATTTCTTTAATTGGGGGATAGGAGCATACTCTGAATCGGAATTGTGGGGAGTACTGCCTGATCATTTCTACCAATTTAAAGCCCCAATTAGTATTCTTTTTATGTTATGCAGACGTATCTTTTTCGTTAATTTACATAATCTCCATTACTAATTCTTTGTGTGTATTTTAGTGTTCCTTATTATCCACCCATTTTTTTTTTTTTTTTTTCAATCCCCCGTTCGTTAATATATGTATTGTAATACATTCAAACATATAGTGAAAACTCCATACGGTTGACTTTTGAGCCCGCTTCAAGCTAGGATGACCAATCAACTAATCTTGGGGTAAAGGGCATCGTCCACTTTTGTTTACTTCCACTTTTGTTTACTTTCACTTAACTCTTGTACATAGGAAATGAGACTCAATCTGCTTTTACTGCGAATTTAGAAGTTGTTTTCTTTCACTCATATATAACTATCTAATTTTTTTATTAACCTAAAGAATAAATAAATGAATAAAAAAAAAATGCGGATATCCATTAAATTTCTTTTTTTTTTTTCTAGAAGGAAAAGAAAAGCTTATATTTTAGCGAATCGCACGTAGAGATATTGATAAAACACATAAAGTTAATGGTATTTCATAACTAATCGATTGAGCAGCAGCTCGCAGACCACCTAAAAACGAATATTTATTATTTGATCCATATCCTGACATAAGAAGTCCAATAGGAGCAATACTTGAAACGGCAATCCATAAAAAAATACCAATATTGAGATCAGCTAAAACAAGGTGATAACTAAAAGGAATTACTGAATAACTTAGTAGAATTGATATGACTGCTATAGATGGCCCAATACTGAAGAAACGAGTATTTCCTCTAGCTGGAAGAAGATTCTCTTTGAAAAGTAGTTTTGTTCCATCTGCTAAAGCTTGAAGAATTCCGAAAGGGCTGGCGTATTCAGGGCCAATACGTTGTTGTATTCCTGCAGATATTTCTCTTTCTAACCACACAATTACTAGTACACCTATTGTGATTCCTAATACAAGAGTCAAAATAGGGGCAAACACCCGTGTGGTCCCATAGAGCTCTTTTAAGGATTCCAATCGGGAAAAAGAATTAATATCTTGTACTTCTGTTGTATCAACTATCATTTCAACGATCAACTTCTCCCATAATGATATCTATACTACCTAGTATCGTCATAATATCCGCCAATTTCATTCTTTTAACTAACTGAGGAAGAATTTGCAAATTGATAAAACCCGGTGGGCGAATTTTCCATCGCCAAGGAAAACAACTTTGATCTCCTATCAGAAAAATTCCCAATTCTCCTTTTGGGGCTTCGACTCTCACATAAAGTTCTTGTTTCGGTAATTCAAAAGTAGGAGAAGGTTTTTTACTAATGAATCGATCTTCAAAATCATTCCATTCTGGATCGCTTTCTCTAGCAAAGCATCGGATTTCTAAATTCTCATAGGGCCCCCCCGGAATTCCTTCCAAAGCCTGTTGAATAATTTTTACGGATTCTGTCATTTCACCGATTCGGACTAAATAACGAGCTAATGAATCTCCTTCTTTTTGCCACTGGACTTCCCAATCAAATTCGTCGTAACACTCATAATGATCCACTTTACGAAGATCCCATTCTATTCCAGACGCTCGTAGCATTGGTCCTGATAAACCCCAATTTATTGCTTCTTCTCCACCAAAAATGCCTACTCCTTCAACTCGTTCTAAAAAGACAGGGTTTCGTGTAATAAGTTTTTGATATTCAACAACCCCCGTTAAAAAATAATCACAGAAATCCAAACATTTCTCTATCCATCCATGGGGTAAATCGGCCGCTATCCCTCCGATACGAAAATAATTATGCATCATTCTCATACCGGTGGCAGCTTCGAATAGATCATATACTAATTCTCTTTCTCTGAAAATATAGAAGAAGGGGGTCTGTGCACCAATATCTGCCATAAAAGGGCCGAGCCATAACAGATGAGAGGCTATACGACTCAACTCCAACATAATTACTCTGATATAGCTGGCCCTTTTAGGTACTTGAATATTTCCCAACTGTTCTGGTCCATTTACAGTTATTGCTTCTGTGAACATAGTAGCTAAATAATCCCAACGTGTTACATAAGGCAGATATTGTATAATTGTTCGGTTTTCCGCAATTTTTTCCATCCCTCTGTGTAAATAACCCAATATCGGTTCACAGTCAATAACATCTTCGCCATCGAGAGTAACGATGAGACGAAGAACACCATGCATTGATGGGTGGTGAGGTCCCATATTTACTCTCATAAGGTCTTTTCCTGTAGCTAGTGTACTCATAGGTTTTTCCTCGATTCATTCTTACATGAATTGTTGAAAACAAAAAGAAGTTATCAAGATTCAAAATCTAATAAATCAAATAATTCAAAATTCTTTTTTCAAATTAACGATTTTTTGACTCCCGGATATTCAACTGACTAATTAATTCTTTATAACGTACTCTATTTTTCTTTGACAAATAAGAAAGTAGCCGTTGGCGTTTTTCCAGAACTTTCCGTAAACCCCTCTGAGATAAATAGTCTTTTCTGTGCAATTCCAAATGGGAAGTAAGTCTTTGTATCTTATTAGTGAAACTTAATACTTGAAATTCAACAGACCCGCTGTTTTCTTTTTTTTTTTCTTGAAAAGTAACTGAGATGAATGAATTTTTTACCATAAAACGAAATCCTCTTTTCCCTTTCTTTTAATATGAAATTTACTGATCAGTAATAATAATGTTAGTCATTTGAATTGAATATACACAATCATCTTAAAGTCGTTATGAACTTCCGATAAAATCAATCAACAATCAATGCCATTTTCAATTTGATTAGGGATAAAAAAGGATGGTATATTTCTTCAAAAGAGAAAAAGCGAGACCTAAAAAAAAAAATTCTGTTAATTCATTTATAGATCTAACCAATCCGTATGTCCTTAAAGTGGTATCCTGTATCATAATGGAATGTAAGACAAGGCATGTGTCCATCTCTTTGTTTTCATATACCGGGTATGGTACGTATGGTACGCGATCGATAAGAAAAACGTACTAGTAACAAATTTGCAATCGTGGATACATATGTATCCTTATCATACTGAAACGACTGCCATTATTGGTATTAAACCAATAGCGATTCATACAAACTAAATCTTCTAATCGATAATTGGGCCAAAGAAAGAACTTTAATTTAATTAGTTTCTTTTTCTCTCTAGCAAGATCTTTGCTTTTATCCAAAACGTGACCCCCTTTTTTTACGTTATTACAAAATACGGAATTTCTCTGAATACCATTTTGATTCTTCCAATTGAAACAAATCAGAGTTCTCAATTCTCTACGACGGTTAGGGAATAAAATATTTTCAGGAACAAGCAAATCATAATTCTTTTTGTCTCTATTTCCAGTCATTCTTTGATGTCTTGCAATGGATTCATAATTTTTTTTTTTATGAACATAGCTTTTTTCTCGGTATCTTTTAGTAATTTGGCGCTTATTCTTATGAACTAATGAAATACCTACGATTTGATATATAAAAAACCGTCCATCGTTTTTTACAGACAGACGAAGTGGTTCGATAATAAATATTCCCCCTTTCACCAATTCTGTAAGAGTGAAATCCTTATGAATCATCAAAATATCCAGACCCATTTCTCCCCCTTGAATAGAGGATATAGCAATTTCTCTTGGATTTATCAGTCGAAGCAGGAGACAATAGATCTTGATATTATTTATTATTCTTTGATTTAAAAAAGAATCCCATCTCAACTGAAAATGCAAATACTTTTTTAGGAAGAAATAAAGTTCTGCTTCTGTGTTGTTCTTGTATTGTTTTTTCGTTCTACGTTTTTTGATGTCTGATCCCGAAGAATTTGCTTCAACATCTTTTTCTTGGTTTGAGAGAACTGACCCAAGACTTACTTGGTTTTGTGCATCTGATCGAGGATTCCCTTGGTCTGGGGGTTCTTTTTCTTCTTTACTTCTATTGTATAATTCAAGAGAGTTTTTTTGATTCGATGATATAAAAAGATCTTCCTTTTTCTTTCGAGTTATTTTTTTATTCCCATTTTCGTTTCCATTAAAACCGAAAAGAAGTAATTTGATTGGTATGATCCACGGTTTTTTTTTATATGCATTAAAAAATAGCACTAATTCTCGGAAGAACCAAAGCTCCAGATTTGATATAGGACAACTTAGTATTGCTTCATTCATTCCCATCCAATCAAAAAAGAACTTTTTTTGATTGGATGGTTTAATTTCTTCATCTTCATGAATTGTAAGATAAAAAAGAACTTTCTTATTAATTTCATCAATTATTTGATACTTATCAGCCCCAATCTTAGTATTTGGATTCCTGTTGGTACCAATATCAACCCAGACTTCAATATCAACCTTATTTCTAAGACAAAAATCGAGAATTCTCCAATCAAAATATTTTCTATCCGAAAATTTATCCATATCCATAATATTATCTTCTTCTAGATAATTATTAATAGGGATACCTCCCAACATATCAAATAATTTGCCTTCCCTTATGTTGGAATTAGAAAAGATTTCTTCTTTATTATTTACTTGGAATAATGATTTATGAATATACGAGTCTTTCTTATCTTCATAATTAAGAGATTTATATGATAAAAGATCATATCTATAGTGTTTTTTAAAATTATCTTTTTGATTCTGTAATGGATTCGCTTCAAAAAAATTTTGTTTGTCGGAATGAGTTAATCTATTTTTTTCATATGAATCCTTTTTGTTTAAATCTTTCTTTTGAGCCATACTGTGTTGATTGGCTCTATTTCGCCATTTTTGTGGTACTAATATAGGCCATCTTATCCGAGATAAATCGGATTGATATTGATAATGCCCCTTTAACCAGTTTTTCCATTGATTCATTTCAAAATTCCAAAAAGATTCATGTCTTAATTCGTAATGAAATATCCCTTGTTTTTTAAAATAATCTTTTATTTCCTTCTTAAGAAAAAGGGATGTTCCGTCATATTGAAAGACAAATCTTAAATTATAAAAGTGAATAAGTTGGGTTTGTGATAATTTGTAAAATACATATGCTTGTGATTGTGAGAAAAAAGAGAAATAATAAGAAATCTTTGAATTCTTATTACTAACCTTAGAAAGTGATTTTTTTATAGTCGAAATAAAGTGAATTCCATTTTTACTTGTTTTATTAATTCTTTCCTGATTTGTTTCATTATTGTGGATATTTTTCTCAATAATTTGGATTTTTTTTGGTGATTCAAAAAAAAAAATTGCATTGATTCTTGGAATATTGACAATAGCTAGAAAAATTTTTATGTATATCCTTTCAATGAAAAATTTTATAAAAAAATATGATTTACCGATTAATCGAGTATTTCTTTTTTTTAATATTTGCCAAATCTTTTTGGACGCTCCTAATATTTTAGGACGATAACTTGTTTTGTTCGAACTAATATTTATTTCGTAAGTTAGCAGTTTTTTCTTCTTTTCTTTTGTAATTTTTTCTATTTCCTTTTTTATTATGTTTGTTCGATTAGTCAGATCTTTTATTTTTTTTTCGGGCAGTGTTAAATTTGTCCAATCCATAGATCGGATTTGAATGGACGATTCGTGAATCATCTGATTACTCATTATCAAATCTTTTTTATCTTCATCAAATTCATCTATTTCTCGCAATCTAAATAATGGAATTTGGTTTGTTTTTGAAAGTTCTTTTACTCTTCCTTTTCCTTTTAGTAATAGAATTCTTTTGATGACCCATCTTTTTGTTTCTTTTGCGATTTGTTGAAAAATTTTTGTTCTTTCTTTTAAAACTCTTAAAGACTTTGTTTTCAATTGTCTAATTTTTTTTTTTAGTTCTTTGAAAATGGGTTTAAAAAATGAAGGTCTTTTTCGGGGAGGACCAAAAGGCAATTCCGCTTCCATTCCCCAAACTGTTAAAAAACAAAAATCGTTGTTTTTTTGTCCCCCTTTTTTTTTCATTGCATCTTTATGAGGGAATTGTAGCTTAGATTTGTGCCAGGGTTTCAGGCAAAAAGGAAATAGGATCTTTATCTGAATACCCTCTGTTAACCAGTTTTTCGGAAATTCTCGTTCGGATAATTGAACACCATTATGGGTGCATTTTACATACATTTCCCTATTCCAATCCTTTAAATCCTCGGACCATTCGGGAATTTGAAATAATAGCATGCGAGTAATATTTTTAGCTATTATCAGTGAAGGTAATATAATATATTTTCTAAGAATCGATTGAGTTAATAATACAAAACTTCTGAGTACTTGAGCAAAAAAAAATGTATTCCAGATTTCTGCTATGGGTATCTCTGTTTTTTTTTTTCTTTTGTATTTTTCTCTTTTGTCCTCCTCTTTGTTATCAATTTTTTTTTGCTTCTCAATTTTAGAATCAGAAGGTTTTTGGTCTTTTTGTTTCCACATCCAATTTTTAAAAATTACTTTCATCAGTTCGGAAATATCAAAAGAAAAAAAAAAAGGTTTGTCTAGTCTGTACAAAAAAAGCGGGGAATGCACATTTGCTTGAAACAGTTCCCAAGTAATAGTTTTACGTCTTTGTGCGCGCATGGAGCCTTTGATTAGACCTCGACGAAAATCCGATTGTTGTGAATAATGGGTCAAATTCACTTTCTTTGCTTGCTTAGGACTCTTAGTATATTTGGTATTAATATACGTAGAGGTATTTGGCTTTGGCTGGTTATCAGTAAAAATAACTACATGTTTGAACTTTCTTGAACGAATTGCCCCTGCTACAGTTTCGCCCCTGTTTTTCTTTTTTTGTCCTAAACCGGTAATTGAGTTGTATGACCAGCGAGGAACTTTTTTACTAATTTCTTTTATTCCAATAGAGTTTTTTCTAATTCTTTGGTCGTTGGGATCCGTTATAACTACATCGAATAAAATTTTTAAAATTAGTATTTGATCTTCTGAATCAATTTTTTCTTGTGTGTGTTCTGGAAATAAAGAGCGTACTTTTTTTGTTG